AACTGATATAGCTATTGAACGATCTTTTGGGAAAATAAAGATCTCCTCAGGTAGGACTTGAACCTACGACCAATCGGTTAACAGCCGACCGCTCTACCACTGAGCTACTGAGGAAGAACAATCTGGAGAGTTCGACCCTAGAAACATTTACTTAGAATCAACTCAAACTACTAGTCCAGAAACCCTTCATAAATGAAAAGTTGAGTATCAACATTATACGCGAAAGAAGTAACGATAGCAAGCAATCCCTACCATAGTCTCCTCGAAAAGTATTTATGAGACAAAGGGGAGGTCAACCATCACCATCATGATCTTCTTTCCTCCCCGAGATGCTTATTGATCAAGCAACTTTCACGATGCTACAATCGATTTGATAAGTAGACTATTTCTACAAGAAAAGATCATGGTGAAACTCTTTTTTAGTAATCCGATTCAATCATAAAATAGTGAAATACTCCTCCTTTCTTCAGTTTCTGGCCCAGTCCAGTAGAGTCTTCGGATTGATTTTTCGAAACACGTGATAAGATTTCATCGGATTTGCTGGGTGTTTTTGGGTGATCCAGCCGTTAGATCGTAATAAATAGCTAGAAATATTTATTCATAATAACATGAAATATGTTATCATGAATAAATAAATATTATTCAAATGATATAACTATATGGAAAAGACGGGAACATACAGGAAACTAAAAAGAATAAATATGAAGATAGCTGTTTATGGGAAAGGTGGAATAGGAAAATCTACTACTAGTTGTAACATATCTATAGCTTCGGCCAGACGTGGAAAAAAAGTTTTGCAAATTGGTTGTGACCCCAAACATGATAGTACTTTCACCCTAACTGGATTTCCAATACCCACTATAATAGACACCTTACAATCTAAAGATTATCATTATGAAGATGTTTGGCCCGAGGATGTTATTTACAAAGGTTATGGTGGAGTTGATTGTGTGGAAGCTGGGGGACCTCCGGCAGGAGCTGGGTGTGGAGGTTATGTAGTTGGAGAAACTGTCAAATTATTGAAAGAATTAAACGCATTTTACGAATATGATATTATTTTATTCGATGTTTCAGGTGATGTAGTATGTGGGGGATTTGCTGCTCCATTGAATTATGCAGATTATTGCATAATTATTACCGATAATGGTTTCGATGCTTTATTTGCAGCTAACAGAATCGCAGCTTCAGTTAGAGAAAAAGCTCGTACACATCCACTTAGATTAGCTGGTTTAGTTGGTAATCGTACTTCAAAAAGGGATCTTATCGATAAATATGTAGAGGCTTGTCCAATGCCAGTTTTGGAAGTTTTACCTCTGATTGAGGATATTAGAATTTCTAGAGTAAAAGGTAAAACTTTATTCGAAATGGTAGAATCTCAATCTACTTTAAAATACGTTTGTGAGTTTTATTTAAATATAGCGGATCAAATATTATCTGAACCTGAAGGAATTGTACCAGAAGAAATTCCAGATAGAGAATTATTTAGTTTACTATCCGATTTTTACTTAGATCCCGTTAATACTGTGAATGTTAAAAATGAAAAAATTAATTTAGTTGATTTTACAATAATATAAGATATAGATAATTCTTTTTTATTTTGTCTGGTACATTTAGTCAAAGAAATCTATATATGTCAATTAAGATATCTGAAACTCTCACTTTTGAATGCGAAACGGGTAATTATCATACCTTTTGCCCAATAAGTTGCGTCGCTTGGTTATATCAAAAAATCGAAGATAGTTTTTTCTTGGTGGTGGGTACAAAGACGTGTGGATATTTTCTACAAAATGCTCTTGGAGTCATGATTTTTGCTGAACCTCGTTATGCTATGGCAGAATTGGAAGAAGGTGATATTTCAGCTCAATTGAACGATTATCAGGAATTAAAACGATTATGTATTCAGGTGGGAAAAGATAGAAATCCCAGTGTAATAATCTGGATTGGTACTTGTACAACGGAAATTATCAAAATGGATTTGGAAGGTATGGCTCCTAAATCGGAAAATGAAATAGGAATTCCTATTATAGTAGCAAGAGCAAACGGATTGGACTATGCATTTACTCAGGGAGAAGATACTGTCCTAGCTGCTATGGCGCATCGGTGTCCCGAACAAGAAAATTTGATTGAAAATCCACAGAAAAATGAAAAAAAATCTATGGAAAAATTGTTTTCTTTTCTTCCCATCGAAACAGAAAAGAGAACTAAACAATCTCTAATTAATCAAAAAAACAGATTTTCGTTAGTTCTTTTTGGTTCTTTACCTTCAACGGTCGCTTCTCAACTAAGTTTAGAATTGAATCGCCAATCTATTAATGTATCAGGTTGGTTACCTGCACAGAGATATACAGATTTACCTACCTTAGGTAATAATGTTTATGTTTGTGGTGTCAATCCATTCTTGAGTAGAACAGCGACAACTTTGATGCGACGTCGTAAATGTAAGTTAATTGGAGCACCTTTTCCTATTGGTCCAGATGGAACTCGTGCTTGGATCGAAGAGATTTGTTCTGTTTTTGGCATAGATACACAAGGTTTGGAGGAGAGGGAACAGCAAATATGGGAAAGCTTGAGAAATTATCTTAATTTAGTGCATGGAAAATCTGTTTTTTTCATGGGAGATAATCTTTTGGAAATCTCCTTAGCAAGATTTTTAATTAGATGTGGAATGATCGTTTATGAGATTGGCATACCATATATGGATAAACGTTATCAAGCTGCAGAATTAACATTTTTACAAACTACATGTAAAAAAATGTGTGTACCAATGCCTAGAATCGTAGAAAAGCCTGATAATTATAATCAAATACAACGTATGCGTGAATTACAACCTGATTTAGCAATAACTGGAATGGCTCATGCTAATCCATTAGAAGCTAGAGGAATTAACACAAAATGGTCTGTGGAATTCACTTTTGCTCAAATTCATGGATTTACTAATGCAAAAGATGTTTTGGAACTTGTAACGCGTCCTTTACGCCGTAACAATAATCTAGAAAACTTAGGTTGGACGGATTTGGTTAGAGAAGGATAATAGAAGGAAATAAAAAGCAAGAACGGGTTATTTCTTAATTCAATATAAAATAATGATCTAAAAAATAACCCGTTCTTTTAAAACATATGAACTTTATTCTATTGTAATCCCACTCTATTGAGGAAGGTTTTTTATTATGATAACAAGCATTCCCTTTTTGCTTTTTATTCCATGGATTACGATATTAACATGGATAAAATTTTCGAGCACCTTTATTTTATTTGGACTATATTATGGATTTCTTACTACGTTACCGATTGGTCCTTCTCAACTTTTAGCTATAAGAGCTTTTTTATTGGAGGGAAATCTTGGCGGAACTGTAGCTATTAGTGGTTCAATAATAGGACAATTAATCATATTTTTATCGGTTTATTATTCACCTCTTTATATTATATTAATAAAACCCCATATATTAAGCTTATTACTTTCATATTACATTTTCTTTCATTGGTACAGAATAAAAGATCTTTTGAGTTATCAATCGTTGAGACCAATAATATCACTTAACGATTTTAGAGTATATCAGTTATTTCTCGATAGTATGATTTTTCAGTTGTTAAATCCTATTCTTCTACCAAGTCCTGTATTAGCAAGATTATTAAATATTTTCTTTTTCCGTTACAGCAATAATATATTATTTCTAACAAGCACTCTCTTAGGTTGGTTTTGTGGACAATATTTATTTATTTATTCCAGTAAAATATTATTATTTCGTATAGAATCCGATTCACCTATACTTTATCTTTTGGTAAAACGCATAATTCATCGAATCTTTAGTATTACTCTATTAAGTTTTTCCCTGTTACATCTTGGCCGAATTCCAGTACCTTTCATTACAAAAAAAATAATTGAGAATTTCTCAAAACGAGAAGATTTACTATTTTCACAAAAATCATGGCCCAGTGTTTTTTTCGATTACCAACGGTGGAAAAGACCGTTGCGATATATAGAGAATAGTCGTTTCAGTACTCAAGGTCCCGTGAAGAAGAGAGTATCTCAATATTTTTTCAATTCATGTCTAAGTGATGGGAAACCAAGATTATCTTTTACATATTTACCTAGCGTGGCAATTTTCGAAAAAAATTTTGGGAAGGATTTTAACTTCTCTACATGTAATTATTTTCTTAAAGACTGGGTCAGAACTAAAGGGAAAACTAGAGAATATCTATATAATGAATTTCGATACAGAGTAAGATTTTTATATAGTGGATTTGATGTGACGGAAATTATGCAGAGAAAAATAGGATTATCCAATTTTAAAGAAAAAATTTTTACGAAAGGTTATGACCCTTTATTGATGCAAGGTTATGAAACAATCGGTATAGCAAAATCATCTTGGCTTGTAAACGAGAAATATAATGGGTTGGGGAAAATGCAAAAGCATCCATTTTTTCTGGAAAAAAATAATAAACTTAAAAATTGGATTTCTAGGAAATGGAAAGAACTAGAATATAAAAATTTTGTATTACCTTGGGAACCACTAACCAGAGATGCTCGACGTATTTTAGGTTTACTTATTAGTAAATCAAAAAAAGGAAATTTTGGGCAAAATTTGAAACAAATTAATTTTTTTGATGCTGAGGCAAAGATAGAGCCAAATGAAACTAATAATTTATCGATCGTAAATGTACGCAAAAAAGTTAATCGAAAATCAAATCTTAGTTGGGAATTCGTCTTAAATTTATCTCCTCGACAAAAAGCTTTATATTTTAATTACTTAGAAACAGATCAATCGAATACACTCAAAAATTATTGGAAAAATTTCTCTTTTGGTGATATTACTCGAATAAAAAATTTTTCTTCTCGAACTGATAAAAAATTCCTATTTCAAGAATTAAATAAGGAAATACCGCGATGGACACCTGATTCAAAAAATGATAAATTTGATGTAATCGCTATTGGAGTAACTGATATTCGCCAAAGAAAAGTGAAAAACCTTGGATATTTGATAAAGGGAAGGGATAAGAGGAGAAAAATTGTAAGACGTTTTTCACAACAATCTGATTTTCGTAGAAAATTGGTCAAAGGTTCCATGCGTGCTCGAAGACGTAAAACTTTGATATGGAAAATATTTCAACTCAAAATAAATTCTCCATTTTTTTTGCGAATAATAGAAAAACCTATTTTTCTCAAAAATGATTCCTATGAGCATGGGCAAAATCTTTCTGGATCAGAATCAATATTTGAAAATAATTTGAAAAAAAATTCATTTTTTGGAAAAACAAAAGCAGATCGTCTTGCAATAGCAAATAGATGGGATTTTCCATTGGCTCAATGGGGAAGGAGTTGGTTATTGATAATACAGTCATATGTTAGAAAATATTTGCTACTCCCGCTATTAATAATACTCAAGAATATGAGTCGTTTATTATTATTTCAAAGCCCCGAATGGAATGAAGATTGGTCTGAATGGAATAAAGAAATTCATATAAGGTGTACTTATGATGGGACGGAAGTTTCAGAAAAAGAATTACCGGAACAATGGCTAAGAGATGGTCTTCAAATAAAAATAATATACCCTTTTCGTTTAAAACCTTGGTACAATACCAAATCGCAAAATGATAATTTAGAAAAAAATACCGAAAATTTTTCTAAATCGGTAAAAAAACGAAGATTTCATTATTGTTATTTAAGTGCTTGGGGCTTTCTAACCGACCTCCCTTTTGGTAATATGAAAGAACAACCTTCATTTTGGAAACCAATAAATAGAGAATTGGGGAAAAAGTGTAAGAAAAATATATTTCGAAAATTTTTCACACAAGTCAATAAAAAACCATTAGCAACGTCTGATAATTTTATTTCGAAAAAGATCGATCGTAGAATTGAAAAAATTCCCAAGTTCAACTTGGGTTCGAACGGAAAAAATAAGGAACATGTTAATAATGCCCAGATATTGTTAGATAAATACAATAATTCTGTTTTAGATATAGGAGAAAATTCTAAACATGAAAAAGTAATTTATATAAAAGATTTGGAAGATTTACTTTTGGAAAAAACTAAACCACAAATATCTTTTAACAATAGTCAGGAAAAAAATTCTTTCGTCAACAGAAACATCAAGAAAAGAAAACTAATTAAACGATTAATTCAAGTCAAACAAACCATTATTCGATTCTACAGAAAAAATATCGAATTAATAAAAAAATGGTTTTCTAGTTTAAAAATAAATATTAGAAAAATCAAAATGAATTCTAGAATAAAAACAGAGATTATGAAAGAATTAATTAAAAATCGAATTGAAATTTAAGGTAAAAATAAATATTTAATTGTTAATAATAAACTATTGAAAAAAATTTACGTCAACCCTAACTAAATAATGATATTACTGTCTCAAGCATATGTACTTAGGAAAATATGGGGAATAAAAACAAATAATAAATCTTATTTAAAATGTTTATCAAAATCTTGGACATTTGATTTATTTATTAAAAATAATTTCAAATTTTTTTTGCGAGAACACGGAATTATAAGTTATTTCGAACTTTTAAATTTTAGAGAAAAAAATTGGAAAGAATGGATAAACCATTTTAATCGATACAACTTATCGCCAAAAGTATGGTACAATATCGCGCCCCAAAAATGGCGTTTTAAAGTTAGCGAACATTGGAAAAAAAATAAAGTTTTTGGTATCGGAGAAAAACAAATTTTACTTACTTCGGAAAAACTTGATCAGTCTTCTACATTTTGTATAAATTCTATAGTTGAACGAACTCGGAAAAGTAACAAATTATTTAGTAATAATCTTTTCACTTTCAAGTTTTTGGATTCAAACCAAAACCTACTAACTAACAAGTTTTTGCAATTCAGTGGAAGGTCTGGTAATGATAATATTATCACGAATAAAATACATAAATATTTTTTTATTTTCAATAAAAAAAGAATTTTTCCACATTCTTTGGCGGAAAAAAAAAATATATTCTTCGAATATAATCTCCTATTACGGTTTATACCCGAATTTATTGAACGGAAAGGTGGAAGTAAATACAAGAAAATATGGAATTTGGATACTTCTCTTACTAAATATAAGAATTTGGAAATATTTAGAAATAAGGAGTTGCTTAGAGAAAGAGAAATTAATCAATCTATTCGTCAATGGAGATGGGAATCTAGGAATTATGAAAAAAGATTTAAAAAATTAGGTAATATGGCATCTCTTATGACTTTTATGCAAAATCAAGAGACAATGGTTTCCCTTTCGAGAAAAATGAGAAAAGATTTAGATTTGTTTCGTCTTTTTTTCCGTCGAAACAATAATTTTAATCGATTGGCAATTAATTCAGAACATCGTTTACCTCGCTTGTTAGATGATCAATTTTTGATATATAAATTAATAAGTCCATCATTAAATTTCAAACAACGAGCAAAAAAATTATCAAATTTGGAAAACATAGATGAATATTCTTTAGATAAAAATCTTTCAAAAAATCAGAAAAAAAGTTTAGTTTCATGTAATTCATTAAATTTAGAAGATATCTTACTTTCGAAACGGCGTCGAGAGTTTAGAATATTAAATTGTTTAACTTTGCAGAAAGGCAAAAATCAAAAATTGAATGACAATCTATTTAAAAGAACACAAGGACAAGATCCTATAGTTGAAGGAAATGCGAATAAAATTATTAAATGTTTTATTTGGTCCAGTTATCGATTCGAAGATCTGGCTTGTATAAATCGATTCTGGTTCAGTACAATGAATGGGAGTCGATTCTCTATGCTAAGATTTCGTATGTATCCCATTGTATAATCGTTTATGCGGTACAACTATCCCGCTCTAAAATAAAATTGTATACATTTTATTTTAGAGCCTCGTTCTCTATGAAATTTTATACTATTATTATCATTTTCAATATCATATTGCAAACATTAGAAAAGTTTTCATTATGAACTTTTTTTACTTTTCCTATTTCAGGAGAATAATTCTGTGCGAAGCAATTTACTTATTTATTCATCTTCTATGTCTAGAAAAAAAGAAGGATCAATTGAATCTCAAATATTTCGTTTAACCGATCGCGTTGTAAAGCTTACGTATCATTTTAAAACGCATGGTAAAGACTATTCATCTCAAAGAGGTTTATGGAAAATTTTAGGTAAACGTAAACGTCTTTTAATTTATTTATTCAAAACAAATTTATCAAGTTATCAGGATTTAACTAATCAACTAGGAATTCGGAGATTAAAAAAATTGATTATTAATTGATAATTTAACTAACTAGGAGGTGAAGTAGAAATTATGATACTTACTGGAAAGAAGGAGTCAATGATAGTAAGTATGGGTCCTCACCATCCATCAATGCATGGGGTTTTACGATTGATTGTTACTCTTGAAGGGGAAAATGTTTCAGGATGTGAACCTGTTTTGGGCTATTTGCATAGGGGAATGGAAAAAATAGCGGAGAATCGAACAGTTGTCCAATATCTTCCTTATGTTACAAGATGGGATTATTTAGCGACAATGTTTACTGAAGCTATTACAGTTAATGGACCAGAAAAACTAACAAATATTCAAGTACCTAAAAGAGCAAGTTACATTCGAGTTATTATGTTAGAACTAAGTCGTATTGCATCCCATTTATTATGGCTTGGCCCCTTCATGGCTGATATTGGTGCACAAACACCCTTTTTTTACATTTTCAGAGAGAGAGAAATGATATATGATTTATTTGAGACTGCTACAGGTATGCGAATGATGCATAATTATTTCCGTATTGGAGGAGTCGCTGCAGATTTACCATATGGATGGATCGATAAATGTTTAGATTTTTGTGACTATTTCCTACCAAAAGTTATTGAATATGAGAAACTTATAACAAATAATCCTATTTTCTTAGCACGAGTTGAGGGAGTAGGTGTTATTGATAAAAATGAAGCTATAAATTGGGGTTTATCGGGACCTATGTTACGAGCTTCTGGAATTCAATGGGATTTGCGAAAAGTAGATCATTATGAGTGTTATGATGAATTGGATCGGCAGACCCAATGGCAAAAAGATGGAGATTCATTAGCTCGTTATTTAGTAAGAATTGGAGAAATGAAAGAATCTACTAAAATAATTCAACAAGCTTTAAAAGCTATTCCAGGAGGACCCTACGAAAATTTGGAGGCTAGAAGACTAAATAGAGAGAAAAATTCAGAATGGAATTCATTTGAATATCAATTTATTAGTAAAAAACCATCACCCACTCTTAAATTACCTAAACAGGAACATTATGTAAGAATAGAAGCTCCTAAAGGAGAGTTGGGAATTTTTTTAATAGGAGATGATAGTGTATTTCCTTGGCGGTTGAAAATCCGACCACCTGGTTTTATAAACTTACAGATTCTTTCTCAATTAGTTAAAGGAATGAAATTAGCAGATATTATGACAATTTTAGGTAGTATAGATATCATTATGGGAGAGGTTGATCGTTAAAATGATCCTAAATAAAAATTTAGAAAAACAAATTATCCAAAAATTTCCCACATCCGTATTTTACGAAGAGTTATTTCACCTTATACAAATATTAGTTTCTATTGCTATTCTCATGTTGGGAGTTACTATAGGAGTATTAGTTATTGTATGGCTCGAAAGAAAGATATCTGCTGCAATACAGCAACGTATAGGACCTGAGTACGCTGGTCCTTTAGGAATTATTCAATCTTTAGCAGATGGTGTGAAACTTTTTCTAAAGGAAAATATCACTCCATCACAAGGAGATTCTAGCTTATTCAATATAGGGCCTGTCTTAGTCATCGTACCAGTTTTTTCAAGTTACTTAGTAATTCCTTTTGAATATAATATTATTTTAGCGAATTTGAGTATAGGTGTGTTTTTTTGGATTGCTGTCTCCAGTGTCGTTCCCCTAGGACTTCTTATGTCTGGGTATGGTTCAAATAATAAGTATTCTTTTTTAGGTGGTTTAAGAGCGGCTGCTCAATCTATTAGTTATGAAATTCCCTTAGCTCTAAGTGTTTTATCTGTAGCTCCGCGTGTGATTCGTATAAATACCTAATTCTTTCACTTTCTCCAAAGGATTCATTGGTAATTATCATTTTAATATATGATTAAAACTGGACAATCATATGGGTGAAATTAAACAGTATTCTATTGTTTGCAGTAAAAAATTAAATCCCGTCCTCTTTGTACAAGAGTGAAAGCTTCCTACCATTACATGGTACATTCCTAGGCAAAAGATTAGCCATCGGTGCCTAATAGCGGAAAAATTCATAAATTTGATTAAGCAGTAGTAGGGGATGAGAAAAACCAAAATGCATTAGAGAGTCAGTATAAAAATATGTAATAAGGACTTTACATTAGTAGAGATGCTTTAGCAGTACCTCCTTAAAACCCTACTTAAGCATATATTCCTACCTACTAAAAATGATTATCTGGAACGAAGTAATTTCTTTGCCGTTCTCGTATAAATGACAAAAAATAATCTAACTGTTTTTGTAAATTCGAGTTAGCGCTAGCAAAAAACTGTAAAAATAGAGATAGATTCAAACGCTTATTATAGCCGACAGAATCTCTTTGATAATTGGATATAAAAATATATTATATTTCAATAATCATTGAGGAGCCGTATGAAACGAAAAGTTTCACGTACGGTTTTGAAATAGAGATATTAACAGTAATGGTAATATCGACTATAATTATCAAACAGTTTAGGTACAGTTGATATAGTTGAAGCACAATCTAAGTATGAATTTTGGAGTTGGAACGTTTGGCGTCAACCTATTGGTTTTATAGTTTTTTTCATTTCTTCTTTAGCAGAATGTGAAAGATTACCTTTTGATTTACCGGAAGCCGAAGAAGAACTAGTTGCAGGATATCAGACTGAATATTCAGGTATTAAATTTGCATTATTTTATCTCGCTTCTCACCCAAATTTATTGGTTTCTTCATTATTTGTAACAATTCTTTTTTTGGGAGGCTGGCATTTTCCTACACCATTTTTATCCAATTCAATTAATCCAGAATGGAATTACTATATGGATAGAATCATTTATATTACCAATATAATAGTGGGAACAACTGTTACAATAGCTAAAGCATATTCATTTCTGTTCATTCGTATAATGACCAGATGGACTCTACCTAGGATCAGAATAGATCAATTATTAAATCTTGGTTGGAAATTTCTACTACCGATTGCTTTAGGTAACTTATTATTGACAGCATCTTTGCAAGTTTTATTACTATAAATAATTCTATTAAGTTGCATAGGATTTCAAGTTTTAAAAATTAATTGGTGAAAGAGAATAACAAATTTTATAAAAAATAAGGCTTTTTTCCCTATGTTTTTTTCTAAAATGACCGAATTTATGAATTATAGTCAACAAGCAATACAAGCCGCTAGATACATTGGTCAAGGGTTTATCGTTACTTTAGATCACATGAATCGTTTACCAATGACTATTCAATATCCTTATGAAAAATTAATACCGTCTGAACGATTTCGAGGCCGTATCCACTTTGAATTCGATAAATGCATAGCTTGCGAAGTGTGTGTACGTGTATGTCCAATCAATTTACCTGTTGTTGATTGGGAATTGCGAAAAACAATGAAAAAAAAGCAATTAAAGAGTTATAGCATTGATTTCGGAATTTGTATATTTTGTGGTAATTGCGTCGAATATTGTCCGACCAATTGTTTATCCATGACTGAAGAATATGAACTTTCAACTTATGATCGTCATGAATTGAATTATGATCAAATAGCTTTGAGTCGTTTACCTATATCCATAGTGGAAGATTCCACAATAGAAATCATTTCAAATTTAACCTCTTTATCTAAGAGAGTTATGGAAGGACATTCAAATTCAAGAAATGTAACTAACTCTTCAAATTAGATTTGGTTTTTTACTAATATATTTTCTATATTGCTCCAACCTAATATTAATACGCAAAATTCGTTGATTCTATTATGAGACCTATGAAATTACCTGAATCATTTTTCGAAACTATTTTCTTTATTATCGAATCAAGTCTTATATTGGGCAGTTTCGGTGTTGTTTTACTCAACGATATAGTTTTTTCTGCTTTTCCATCAGGATTTGTATTTGCTTCGGTGTCTCTCCCATATTTTCTATTAGATGCCGATTTCGTTGCAAGTGCACAAATCCTAATTTATGTAGGAGCTGTTAATGTTTTGATTGTATTCGCGGTCATGCTAATAAATAAAAAACAATCAGATAATAATTTTTTCTTATTTTGGACGATAGGTGATGGAATTACTGCAGTTATTTGTACTAGTATATTTGTTTTCCCAAGTAATGTCATTTCAAATACATCATGGTCTAATATTTATCTGGTTGTGGAATCCGATAAAAATAATAAATTAATGTTAATCGACAACATTCGGCGTATCGGATCAGAGTTCCTAACGGAGTTTATTGTTCCATTTGAACTGATGTCAATAATTCTATTAATTGCATTAATCGGCGCTATTACACTAGCTCGGGGGGAACAAATGATTGGGAAAATTTTGGAAAACAAAAAATAGGTTCTTTTTATTCCAATTATTATGAATAATTGAAGATATTTCTTTATGTATATTTGAAAAAATGATATTTTAAAAGGATTTTTATGTTGGAAAATATTCTTAATTTAAGTGCCTTCATGTTTTGCATCGGTATCTTTGGATTGATTACTAGTAGGAATATGGTTAGAGCACTTATGTGTTTAGAATTAATTCTCAATGCAGTTAATATAAATCTAGTTACTTTTTCCAATTTTCTGGATAATTCACAAATAAAGGGAGAAATTTTTTCTATTTTTGTAATAGCTGTGGCGGCAGCTGAAGCCACCATCGGATTAGCTATTGTTTTAACTATTTACCGCAATAGAAAGTCAGCTCGTATTGACCAATTCAATTTGCTAAAATGGTAATGATTTTGTTACAATCGATATATAAAAGAATATTGCTCTGTGATTAATAATCTCTTGGATTTTCAATCCATAACGAAGTTAATGCTTAGTAAGAAAAAACCCATTCTATTTTATTCAATTCAAGGTTATTCATATTCCAATAGGAGTTAAAAAATCCAATGGCACATTCAGTCAAAATTTATGATACATGCATCGGTTGCACCCAATGTGTAAGAGCTTGTCCAACAGATGTGCTGGAAATGATATTTTGGGATGGATGTAAAGCGAATCAAATAGCATCCGCTCCTCGAACAGAAGATTGTGTAGGTCGTAAAAGATGTGAATCTGCTTGTCCAACAGATTTTTTGAGTGTACGTGTTTATTTAGGACCTGAAACTACTCGTAGTTTCGGTATCGGATATTAAATTTAATGCTATTAAATAAATAAAAACTTCGCATATTTTTTTAATAGGAACCTTTAATAAAAATAGGTTCTTATTAAAAAAATATTTTCTATTCACCTCTATTATGAACCATTATCCCTGGCTAACTATAATTGTTATTTTCCCTATATTGGCAGGATTACTTATTCCTTTTCTTTCCTCCGAGGGAAATAAAATTATTCGATGGTATGCTCTAGGAGTTTGTCTATTAGAATTTCTCCTAATTATTTATATTTTCTGTTACCAATATGAATTCGATGATAATAGTATCCAATTAAAAGAAGATTATAATTGGATAAATTTTATGGATTTTCATTGGAGATTGGGGATTGATGGGCTTTCTATTGGACTTATTTTGTTAACAGGATTTATAACAACTCTTGCTAGTTTAGCTGCTTGGCCAGTCACGCGAAATCCGCGATTATTTTATTTTTTAATGTTATCAATGTATAGTGGACAGATAGGTTTATTCGCTTCGCAAGATATTTTGCTTTTTTTCTTTATGTGGGAATTGGAATTACTTCCAATTTATTTGTTGTTAATTGTTTGGGGAGGAAAACGTCGTTTATATGCAGCTACTAAATTTATTTTATACACGGCAGGTAGTTCCATTTTTATCCCAATCGGAGCCTTAATTATAGCTTTTTACAAATCTAATAGTTCTACTTTTGATTTCCAGATATTAATAGATAAAACTTATCCTTTGGAATTAGAAGTAATTATATACTTAAGTTTTTTATTAGCATATGCTGTTAAACTTCCAATAGTACCATTTCATACATGGCTACCAGATACTCATGGTGAAGCACATTATAGCACTTGCATGCTCCTAGCAGGAATCCTTTTGAAAATGGGAGGATATGGGTTAGTTAGAATTAACATGGAATTATTACCACATGCTCATTCTTTATTTGCTCCATGGTTAGTGAGTGCTGGAGCTATCCAAATTGTTTATGGAGCTCTAACTTCTCTAAGTCAGCGAAATTTGAAAAGAAGAATAGCTTATTCTTCAGTATCTCATATGGGATTTGTATTAATAGGAATTGGATCTTTAACAAATATAGGTCTTAATGGTGCCATTTTACAGATGATTTCGCATGGCTTAATTGGTGCCTCCCTCTTCTTTCTTTCGGGGATAAGTTACGAAAGAACACGCACTCTTCTTCTCGATCAGATGGGTGGAATAGCTAATTCGATGCCAAAAATATTTACTTTATTTACTGGTTCATCACTAGCATCTTTAGCATTACCTGGTACAAGTGGTTTCGCGGCAGAATTGATGATTTTTCTAGGTGTAGTCGATAATTATGATTATTCTTTTCTTTTCAAAACAATAATTCTTGCAATTCAAGGAATTGGAATAATTTTAACTCCTATTTATTTATTATCTATGTTAAGGCAAATGTTTTATGGGTACAAATCTTCCGAACTTTCAATTACATATTTTAAGGATGCTGTACCACGAGAAATTTTTATCTCCATTTTTTTATTTTTACCAATTATAGGTATTGGTATTTATCCCAATTTTGTTCTATCCATCTGGTATAATAAAACGGATTTGCTCTTGTCTCAACATTTTTTGCCTTACTTATGATCTTGAAGTATGAAGAAGCATCTAATATTTGTCTTGGCCTATAATTCTCACTTTCCCATTCTGATAGGATATATATATCTTAATAGTAATTTCATTCATAATTTTATTTTCAAATAGTTCTTAGATAAAGTAAAAAACTATTTGAAAATAAAATTATGGATTATGTGGCAACCATCCATAACTATGTAAACCTTTTCCTAGTAAATTAACGCCTAAATAGCAAATCCAAATTATAAAAAAACCTGAAGTAGCTATAATAGCTGATTGCTGCGTCCGCCAACCCTTAACCATTCGCGTATGTAAATAAGTAGCAAATATTAACCAAGTTATTAAAGCCCAAGTTTCTTTTGGATCCCAATTCCAATATGATCCCCAGGCTTCGTTAGCCCAAACAGCTCCAGACAATATACCTATAGTGAGAAGGGGAAAACCAAAACTAATAATTCTATAACTGGAATTATCTAATTCGTTTATTAATTGCCATTTACGAAAATTTATAAAATACAAACTCTTTTCTGAGTTATAATACGTATTATTTTCTCCTACTCCGTCATAATCTTTGCGAATCAGGGAATAGAAAATATGATTTGTATCATATCCGATTCGTGAAATTTTTTCCCGCTTAGTCGCTGTAATAATCCATAGAGTTATTGCCAACAGTGATCCACATAAAAGTGCAGAATAACTTAATATCATTGTAGTGACATGCATCATTAACCAATGAGATCGTAAAGCAGGAACCAAAGGAAGTAGTTGTTGCATTTCCTTAGGAAGACCTAAAGTTGCAAATCCATGAGCTAACATTGCACTTGGAGCAGTGATAATACCTAACCAATTATTTTTAGATTTTTTTTCCAAAATTAAATGAATTAATGTTAGACCCCAAGAAAGAAACATGGACGATTCATATAAATTACTTAAAGGGAAATGCTTTGAAAGAATCCATCGAGTTGAAAGAAATATTGTTATGAATAAGAAAACAATTGTCATACCTAGATTCCCTATAGTATTCATTCTTACATTATTAATATATAAAAATTTCCCCCAATAAATTATAGTAACGAGAAGTAAAAGGAAAAAAGAGGTATGAGCCAAAAGTTCTTCTAAAATTGTAATTGTAAATGTCATAATTAAAAATTCAAAAGTTTTTGTTAAAGATTTTAGTGAATAAAATATTATTATAATTTGATTGTTAAGTAAAAACTAGAGAAGTAGTGTTTTGTAAGATAAAAATATCTATGATCTATATATATATATAGATGTATAACTACCTACTATAAACAAAATGTTTCTGTGCCGCTACTCGGATTCGAACCGAGATGCGCTAGCACTGCTTCCTAAGAGCAACGTGTCTACCAATTTCACCATAGCGGCTTCAAATTATTCTATCAGAGAATCTTTGATTAAACAATATTTTAAATTATATGAGTTTCAATTAATGAAGTTATTAATATGCGGGGTATAGCACAGTTTGGTAGTGTATCATCTTGGGGTGATGGAAGTCGTGGGTTCGAACCCCACTACTCCGAGAAGATCTAATCAGAGATTACTGCAATATATATTTATGTGACTCTCTCTCTCTCTCCAGTTAGATTAGGTATCCTTTTTTTACTGGAACTTTCTTTCCATGATTTCATTTGATTAATCCAGAGAACAATTAAAAAGAAACTTGTAATAAAAGCTATACTTTGGTTATCGTCCAAGTTCAAAAAAAAGAGAAACAGCAATTGAAAAATCTCTAATTGGAATATTCCAGACTAATAATACTATTATTCGCAATTTTCCGATACTTTTGGAAAAAAATATATAGTTATTTTTATTAGTATGATGGTAAGAGTAAAATATATAAAATATCGGTCAACATTATACACCTAAATATCATGTGGCTTCCCTAGGATTTTTTACCCATATTTTGCGAAATGACCCGTACAGTTTGTATTATGGAAGGTCAGGATACGAAAATCCCAAAATGCAATTATTAAAGTTAATCCACCTATGGAAATTGGAAGAGTGAATGGCGGATCAACAGTAGCATTTAAATTTTTTGAGGAAATTCGTATCTTATTAAAACTCAAACAGGAGTTAAAAAAATGAATTTATAATTATTACCGATAAAGCTGTCAAAAATATGAACTTATGGAGATGAATTCAATAATAGTGTGTAAAAATTTTAATATTGTTGTCTACCCGTGTCTGATATAGGTGAAATTTATATATATAAAGTACTATAGCGTCATACTAAAGATAATGAAAATTCAATTTTGTTAAAAAGTAGCTTTTTCCATGATGATATATTTAGTTATTATGAATAATTTGAAGAGAGTGATAAAAAATTTTTTATCATATTTTCATTGCCTATCTCATTCCTCGCTCCTGGAACTAGATTCTGAAGTATCCAGTAATTTTTGATTTATTGCATAATAAAAACTTTTGGAACGATTCGTTAAAATGGATTTAGCTAAAGAAAAAGCTTTTAGTGCTATTTCATTTGCTTTATTCTTCCAAATACTTCGACGAATTTTTGTTTTAGATTTTGAAGTCCGTTTTTTTGGAACTGCCATAATAAACAATACCTTACTAATAAAAAGTTAATAAAGAAGATTTTTTATATCTTCTTATTTCCTGGTTGTGAAGGAAAAAGAGAGAATTTTGGAGATTATATATTTTTTATTCGAGACAATATTTTCTATATCATTCGTACATCTCCTCCCCGTTCAAAAAAATTGAATCAACAACAAATCGCGTTGATTTTTGTCTATGACCCAATTTACGCCGCGTCTTCTTCTTAGAAATCATTTTATAAATTGTAATTTTCTTTTCAAGATAAGGGTGAAGAATCCGACCTTTAACTACAGCACCTTTTAACCATGGATACCCTATATCTATATTGGATTTTCGGCGGATCATTAAAACACGATAAATTAATATTTTCGTATTTTGCTCCAATTCGCTAGATGTTAGTGAAGCGAAATGACGGATATTATAAAATCTTCCAGGTTCTACACGGAGTTGCTGACCTCCGGTTTCAATTATTGCATATGTACTCATTCGAAATTTTCTAATAATTTTGTTAGTTTATTGTGAATAAAAAATTGTGTCGCGACGAAATTTTTTCGAAATTATATTCGAAACTGATAAATTCTAAAAATTCTATCTTTAGTTTCGGAAAAGAAAAGATATAATAATGTTATTATATTCTATATTTTATATATATTTATATATAATTGGAACGAGGGAATTATACATTTTTATTTACATATCCTTATAAACCACCAATTATACTTCTTACATGAAGTTTTTTCATACAAAAAACCAGTTATGAAACTTTTATTTCAAAATATTTGGCTTGTTCCTTTCTCGCCGTTTCTGGCATCAATTTCATTAGGATTAATTTTATTCTTTTTTCCGCGTTCTGTGGAAAAAAGTCGTCATATATGTTCGTTTCTGAGTATCTCATTCCCAACCATAGCAATGATTATATCTTTTCATACTTTCTGGCAACAAATAACAGGTAGTCCGATTCATCAATTTTTTCTGTCCTGGATTCTTAGTAAAACCGTAATTTTAGAAATAGGTTATTTGATTGATCCATTGACTTCGATCATGCTCATCTTAGTAACTACAGTAGGAGTTACAGTTATGATTTATAGTGAGAGTTATATGTTCCATGATCAAAGTTATATAAGATTTTTTTGTTATTCAAGTCTTTCCACTGCTTCTATGTTAGGATTAGTTCTTAGTCCGAATTTGATACAAATATATATATTTTGGGAATTAGTTGGGATGTGTTCTTATTTATCAATTGGGTTTTGGTTCACTCGACCTAGTGCAGCTGACGCCTGTCAAAAAGCTTTTGTAACAAATCGTATAGGAGATTTTGGTTTATTACTCGGTATTTTGGGATTTTATTGGATCACAGGTAGTTTTGAATTTCAACAGCTGCCTGAAAGAGTTTTTAAATTACTCGCTAATAATCAAATTAGTATTGTTTTTACCAATATATGTGCTATTCCTCTCTTTATCGGTCCAATTGCGAAATCGGCACAGTTTCCACTCCATATATGGTTGCCCGATGCTATGGAAGGACCCACTCCAATTTCCGCTCTTATCCATGCTGCAACTATGGTTGCAGCAGGTATTTTCTTAGTTGCTCGAATGTTTCCTCTTTTCGAGATGTTACCTTTTGTTATGGGAATCATTTCGTGGGTTGGAGCAGTCACAGCTGTATTAGGAGCTGGTATTGCCGTTACTCAGAAAGATTTGAAAAAAAGTTTGGCTTATTCCACGATGTCGCAACTGGGATATATGATTCTGGCTCCAGGTATAGGATCTTATAAAGCGGGTTTATTTCACCCTATTACACATGCTTATTCAAAAGCTTTATTATTTTTGGGGTCGGGTTCCGTTATTCATTCTCTCGAACCAATAGTAGGGTATCATCCAAATAATAGTCAAAATATGAATCTTATGGGTGGTTTGAGAAAATATATGCCAATTACTGCCTTAACCTCCCTATTTGGAACACTATCTCTTTGTGGTATTCCACCCTTCGCTTGTTTTTGGTCCAAAGATGAAATTCTTATTAATAGCTGGCTCCATTTTCCTTTTTTAGGGTTCGTAGCTTCTTTTACAGCTGGATTAACTGCTTTTTATATGTTTCGTATATACTCACCAACTTCCGAGGGAAACTTTAGAGGTCACATATTTAATAGAAAATACCAAGATTTTTCCTCCGTTTCAATATGGGGAGGGAATAAAGTATCAAAAAAGATTGAACAGGAAAAATTTTCTTTATCAAATAGATCACTAATGGAGAATCTCTTATATCCCCGAGAATCCGATAATAATATGTTATTCGCATTGATCGCATTAGCAATTCCCACTTTGTGCATAGGCGTAATAGGAGAGTTCTTTCCACAAGAAGAACAATTTAATTCTGATTTTCTTTCCAATTGGTTGCATTTATCTGTGAATTCTTTACAGGATATTCATTCAGAAAAGTTTACTGAACTTTTAGGAAATGCAATACCATCTATTACTATAGCTTCCATTGGAATATTCATTGCTTATTCTTTATATGGATCTGAA